ATAAATGGTTACTATAATGTATAAATGGTTATTGTAATGTATAAAGTCTTAATGTATAAAGATACAAGTAAAATATCTTAATATACTTAATATAAAGGAATCTACCAATCTACCTATATCTATCTTTATTCTTCATAAATACCAATATTAATTAAAAATAGAATTAAAAAATATAATTAATTAAATATGATATGTAATGTGCATACTTTCTCAATTTCATTTGTTTGCTTGATCCATTTGATACAGATAATCCAAACCCGAGGAATTCGATGGTAACTTCTTCGGATTTCGAAAAGGGGTACTCTGCCAATGGTTAACCTTTGAAACCCTGATATAAAAATCTAAAATGAGTCAATAAAACAAAACAGAAATCCAATTTCTAAAATAAAACAAATAGAATACATTCTTCTACTATAATTCAATAGTCTAGTCAATAGTCTAGAATTTAGAAATTTTTGAATTAAAAACTTAAAAAAAAATTTGCCGAACGATCTAGAAAAGCAAAACAATTGATAGAGATTGATTCTTAACTCAATTTAGTAGTACCTCTAGAGTCCACTTCTTCCCCATACTACGAGGGAAAGGGAAAATGTAAAAACTACCATTAAAGCAGCCCATGCGAGACTTATTATATCCATGTGAATTCTGTCCCCTATTTCTATGAATATGAAAAAACTATTCCATTACTGTTCACTAATAATAGTGAAATCACTGGCGCAGAGTCAAAAAAAGGGGAGGGATTTGGTCTCAACACCATTGATGAACCACTCCAAAAAATCCACTTATCTTAGAATAAGTTCTTATAGAATTTCCAGTAGAATCGGCAAAGATGTAAACACAAGCAAACTAGGAGTGTAGGGACACTTTTAGAAGTATCCAAGGAATCTTACTCACATGTAGAAAGACTAAGACTTATTCTTTCTTTTATTGTCCTTTTTTTTTGTAAGTAAAATGAAAAAGAAAAAAAGGCAAATTCTCCATCTAATCGAATATTGATTGAATGTCTGAACATTCCGAGACTTTCATCAGTCTGTATACAAAGTATCTTACGTCCTTTCCAAAACTATTAATTAGTTCCCCTCTCTGGCGATCTAATCTAATTCATATAATTCAGTGGAACTACATTAGTAGTGGAAAGTCAAGATTTACCGACTTCCTTCCACTCCTTTAAGTTTTCCTTGAATCTTATACGCAAAAATTTACAACACTTTACTTTAGAGAACAGAACCTCCAGAGCTTTAGAATCACGAAAAGAAAGTATCAAGAGTCTTTTTCCTACGTTTGTTTTTGTGAGTTATATCAGCAAAGCAGAGTAGGGTATTTGGAGTCTTTTGTTGAGGCGACACCCGGATTTGAACTGGGGAAAAAGGATTTGCAGTCCCCCGCCTTACCGCTCGGCCATGCCGCCAAAACCATATAAACTAGATTCCAATTTTCTCGCTTTTTTTCGGAGTTGAAAAAAAAAAGCAAATATAGATTTTCAGTCACATAAAGACAGAAGCCAGAATCCAGTACAAATCAGAACCATTAACTATTGACTGTAAATTCATGACCATTTTTTAATTTGAATCTAAAATTTGCTTTTTTTTTTCTAATGATAGAATAGAAGAAAATCATTAGAAATAGAAATGGATTTCTAACTAATCTATATTGATTTTTTTTTCAATTAAAAAGAAATCCTCCTCAATTTCAATTATAACAGCAATGATGAGTATATGTAAACCCCAGAGCATACGTTACGTTGTTATAGAGCTATAGCTCTATAATGCGGTATTTGTATTTTATCTGTCTAGGATGCTTATAGGGAGTAATTCTCAAGAAATTTTTGTATTTCAATTTTTCATTGAATAGTTCATTGAATAGATTGAAGAGAAAATTGAATTTGTGATAGAGCACAGTATGTGCTGTCCCGAATAGAATTGTACCGCAATAAAAGAAGAAAAAGAGACGTATATATCTTATATCTGCGCATTTTTTTTTAATATTTTTTTTTATTTATTTAATAAATTAATAAATAAAAAAAAATACAAGCTTTCTTACCCACCTCAATTCAACGATATTCTAAATATTCTATTCAAAATAGGTAAAAATCACTCTCTTTTCTGCAAATCTTTTTTGAACAATGAAATACAAATACATAAAGTGTTAGAAAAATCAGCTTTCTATTTATTATATCTTTATCCGTTTGAACAGATCAAATCATGAATACATTTTTTTTATGGTATGTAATCGGATTGGAATATGTAATATCATAATAATGGTGAAAATGAAATTACTTGATTTTTGATACTCTTTACAAAACTCCATAAGTCTCAGTGGGATTTATCAGTTCTCTTCCATTTGTATCTCTTTCTTATAAAAAATTCCAATTGAATCTAGTCTCCGTTCATACGTATTTCACACATTCCATATATATATGGAGTTGAATAAAATTTCATGTGATTCAGTAAACAGAATAGAAATTCCATTATTGCTAGATCGAATTCTATGCATATGATTC